TATCATCAGCCGTAACAGTATGATAGGATACCATGTATTGGTTTTCTTTAATCGGATGACAGCCAATGAAGGAATCTTGTTTCATCAAAAAGTGATAGCGCTCGCTATCGCATAACTCCGTTTTAGTGCTATTTGGGTTAATACCAAATCTTCCATAGAGTGAATGAATAAGGATTTTATAAATAAACAAATGACAAAGCTTCATTTCCCTCTTTCTTTGCCTGTAATCGACTCTCGAAGTGATAATTAACATATTCTTTGAAAGGGCTTTCCTTCTTCTCGAAGAGGTACCCACAGAGTGGAATCACAGTGTAGCCTAGAGATTTAGCATACTTTAACTCCTCGCTATAGTATACACCAACAAAATCACCTGTGGGGAAGAGAAGTGTACCATCTTTTCCCCGAACGGGGAGAAATGGTTTTTTGACTGAAGAAGGGCATGACACAAATGCCTCTATAAATCCAAATAGGCTATCTATTTCCTTATAAACCAGATTACCATCCCAGACTGGCTTACCTCCAGGCATAGGATATTCTTTCATAATGAACGGATAGAGTGAGTTCACATCATAGTAGAATAGGTTTCTACCAAATTGCTTGTAAGCGTCTGTATGACCTCCATAGTATCCACTACGCTCGAAGAGACAAGTCTAGTATAGACGCCGGAATGAAGGTATCTTCATTCCGATTAGGTATGTGTATGGGGAATTTTTTATCATCGTAAAACACCTTGCGAAAGATTTTGAGAGCCATAGCGGAACAAGTTAGCACGCTCACAATGTCCACCCACCTTGTAGTGTGTCCAATACAACCTTTGGGCATTTTGCATTACACCCCCAAGAAGACGTATGTCTTGCTCCATATACTCTAACACGCTATCTTTCATCTTACCCACATTTTCGACTGTCACATCTTCATGATCAATAGAACCCTTTCTACCAAGACCAGGGCATAGACTCTCAGCAAGGCTACCTAGCTTTCCAGGAAGCAGATGCAGAGAGTCTCGAAAGCTAAAGATTCTTTTATTACCCGCGTATACGCCTAATTCATAAATTCTATTATTTCTCATAAGAGGTTTTAGCCGGTAATTCGGGGCATGTATTGCAAGATGCTTCAGGATAAAAATCCCATCGAATCGTGAGAAGTTGTGGAAGTACACGGTTTGTATTGCTGGGTTTTGTTTAATAATCGAAATTATCCTATGTATAAAGTCGCTAAGTAACTTAGAGCTCCGCTTTCAAATACAAATGAAGAATAGTCTTCGCTGAAGTATGAATCGATTCGACTATTGTTTTTGATGTTATCACCAGGATGAACCATCATAACACCGGCAGCATACGGTTTATGAACATTCTCAAGAAGCAGAGTCTCAGTGTCGGCAACCAGGAACGGGTTTAACTCCTTAGAATTGCATTTAACAGGAGTTATACTGCTTTTATATGTTTTCTTACGATTTCGTATCTTTTTAGCTGTAATCGTTGGCAAAGAACCGACCTCTACTTGATTATGAAGGGCCTCCTCCAGTTGTTTAGTTCTGTCATCAGGGGATACGGATAGAATTTCTATCTTTTTACCCGCCTCCGTGTAGAAGCGAATACCGACTCTAGGCACTAGTTCCCCCACGTATGACTCACCTTTATATAAAATACGACTATAAATATGACCCAAAATCTCACCCTTTGGTAAAGGTGTACCATCACCCAAAGTCAATGGTATAGCCTTTCCTTCAACAAATGATAGAAAATCCTCCTCTTTCTTCGATGATACCTCATCCTTTCCATTGTCTAGACTCAATAATATATTGAACTTAGAGTAGCCGCCTATCGCGGGGTAAGCATACAGAACTAGTAGATCCAGCACAGCAAGACTGAGGAGAGCGGTCTCCTGCATTAGAATTCCATGGCTGAATCTATGGCTTGCCACGATTAAGCTAGGGTGGGGACGGATCACTGTGCTTTTGCCTATTACACTGTACAACTTACACACTAACGAAGAAGATACATTTAACCCAGTTGAATACGACCTGTTGGTAAGAATTTTTTGTTTCATGGTGCTGTTATTCTTTATTAATGATGAATGCAATAACCCCCTTCCAAGTTGTTTTTGAATGCTTCCCCGTGATTGACCCACTTAATTTTCCCTTCACATACATAAGAGCAATAGTTATGGTAGTATGTCTGTAAACGAGATACATTGCTTTTCCATACTTTAAGTCTCCTCGTATCATTTCGGAATTTCTCTGGAATATTGAATTCAAGGCATTGATCGATCATTTGAGGGGAGAATACCATACAGTCGTCAATGAAGTGCTCATGAAGAACACCACCAGCATGGGGTTCAACGAGATTTTGAAAGAAAAAAGCATTCACTATTTTAAGGGGTGGTCCCATTTCTTTAAAGACTTCTAAGTAAAAGAGAGATAACTTATTACAAAATGGAGTTGTGCTAATAAAGTTATCGTGAACTGTATAAATAAAATAGGCCCACCAGCCCTTGTCATTTTATCAACCATTTTCATAGCAATAAACGCGTCTTTCTGATGGATAAAGTTCACAAACAAAGGTAGAGACTTCAGTCTTCTTTCTATATCTCTTTTCAGAAGAGACTCTAAGCGTTACCTTACGTCTTTTCTTATTTTTTCTATCATATACCCAGAGAGAATGGCTATCCATTACCCTATAATCCTGAGATGTACTAAAAAAAGAAGTCTCATACTGAACGGGTCTATCACAACACGTGGCAAACCACCCTATAATCCGGATTAAGCGGATCAGGCAGTCCATATGTGCTGTGCATATTTAGTAGCCCAGAACTTAAAACAGAGCCGAGTTATGTGGAAGCACTCTTTATGTGTCAGGTACTGAGTGAGCTCGCCTTTGATATCATCGCGGGTGCTCATCATAGTTTTCCCATAAATTAGGGGCATAAAGATACTCTTAACAAGCTTACGATCAAACTTATCCTCTATAATCGTATAAACTGATTTATCTAGTTCATCCTTAAGGAAGGACTTCAACTCAGCCATTAAGTATGAATATATGTCCAGTATCCTATAATTCAATACGAGATTGGTTCTCGCTGCCATTGTTTCGTCCAACATGAAATAACGCAGAAGTTGATATGCACTTGCTGAAGCATCCTGCCTGGGTAATAGGGGTATTATATAAAGTATTAGCTCCAAATTCAATTCCCCTTCATCAAGAAATCTATACATAAAAAGAGTCAAAGCTTTTGATATGAACTGAAAAGGATTTTTAGCCTTTACACCCCATTCAGTTAAACAAGTAAACATTTTTCTTGCATCTATATTATCATTAATATCCTTTGCTATTTTAGAAAGACCATCACTCATCCAGTTAGTGGCATCTTTATAATTATCGAATGATGATTGATAATGAAAGGCCGCAGCCGCGTAATGGGTTTTTTCAGCTTCCTCACTAATCAAATAACCTTTCTCATCGCCGTTATCAAATAATATCAGGCTTCGAACAAGATCGCATTCATGAAAATTCAACCCACCGCAGCGGTAGACTCTCCCTCGGAAGTCAAGAAAGACTGGTAAATAAAATTTATAGCCCCGGTAGGCTTCAGCCATATCTAATATTCTTTGCTCATAACGAGCGCGCTGGATATTAGTTGATAATACCTCTAATACCTGATTAAAAGTACATATACCTTGCACGGCAGTGTTATCAACATAAAATTCTCTAAGCAACTTATGTTATGCAACCGCTCATCATTCATATTTAGATAGTTAAGAAAACGAGGCCTGATAAGACCCTTAACAGCATACATCGGTTCCTCCCTAGTAAGATTATAGAGAAAAAGCTCATTGATCTTAAATGCCTGATGCTGAAGTTTGTTCATTACATTACACACTATATTTGCTTTTTCAATACTCATATTATCTATTTTCTTACCGAAGTAAATATAGAATTGGTTTTCGTTCCAAGAACTTAGTAATCGACACCGCTCATAGACTTCATTGGATAAAGCTAGAAGGTAACCACCATATAGATCAGTTATGTTCAACCAACTCTTTCTTATCGCGGCGTAGGTCATAACCCCAATCCACTGGCGGGTAAATCATAGGAAGGCTTATCTGTATTGGAAGAATAACTGGATTTATTAAGCATTCAGCGTGAAGCGATTTGACCAAATAAAATGATTTATTCCTCTTTTTAGCTGTTTTAGATGAATCCACCTCTTTGTTTACAATTCGGATCAGACCCCTTTCAACTAAGTATTCAACTAAGGCGGTACCGAAGGGGTATCGTAACTCCACAACACCACCTGTTTTGGCTAATTCCTTTTTATGGGTACTGCCTGACCAACCGGCTGTTGGGGTTGTTGACCCTCTTCAACCGGCTCTTGGGCCTCTTGGGGATGTTGAGCTTCTGGGCCTTGGGCTTGAGAAGATGAACCTTCGGCGGCTTCGGAAAATACAGAATAAAGATTAGGATTATCGTGCATCATCCCCGAATAGTCTTCACCTGATGAGTTAGAAGGTGAAGGAAGAACCCCAAAGACTCCAAATAAAGAAACTAGCTTTTGCTTTTTACATTGTTTCTTCGATAAAGCAAAATCAAAACAATGACCAATAATAAAAAAAGAATTGAAAAATAACGGTTGAAACCTAAAAGAAACCCGAAATAATCCGAGGTTTTTGTAAAACTATTGTAAAGGAGATTCACGAAGAAGTATTGCGCTATTTACCAGTGAGTGGTATTATTGAACTGATCTTTTGGTGGGAGAATTTTGATTGGAAAGCTGCCTTATTCCTGCTTTTTAGGAAGAATAGGCCGGTCTTCCTTCTCCTCTATTGGATAGGTTCCTTCCTACTCTATAAGGCAGGGGTGGCGGGCTATCTGCTCGCCGGCGGTCTGCTGGGAGACGTGGTCGAACCCTTTTTGGGCGTCTTCCGGCGGGGTGAGCGGCCTACCGGGGCCTTCTGGGCCGCCGACCTCATTTTTTCCCATAGTACCAGATTCCGAGGAGATTATGTCTCCTTACGTGTCCACCCCCCTTATGGAGGAAATAAATGGAACCCTCATTGAAATGGAGCCGCCCCTGATTTCGGATTCTCAACGCCGCGAAGAAATCTCCCGAATCATGACGGACCGGTTCAATGCCGGGACCGATCCCCAAAAACCTAAGGATTCCCATATTGAATACCTGTGCGAATTAGAAAAAAAGCTTGAGTATGAACTTCGAAAAGATGGGTTTACTGAGAACTCGATCAACAAAGGCCGCTTCAGCTGGCGGTATCGAGCGCTTACCTCGGGGAATACCGGGCGTTATATCCGGGAATATTCGATTCAAAAAATTTTAATTAAAAATCAGATTCGCGATAACGGCCCCTATAGGCGCATATTAGCCGATGTTAAGACTGGTGGTGGTTTCACTTGGTAAAAAAACCCAGTTAGGGGTCTGGAATGGGATGGTCGAACGACCCGCAGATGTAGGGATGAGTTGTCACCCGAACTGCGTTACCAAAGCGGTCCCCTGTTGGCGTAAGGTAGGTGTAGGTCCTCTCCCTCATTAGAACAGAGGGTGAAATACATTCTGCCAGAATTTTGCTTCCCAGTGAAAAGAAAAAGATATCAACCTTATAACTCCTCGGCCTGTAGGGCGACGTAATCGAACGTATCCAACACGTATCACTTCTCTGAAAAACAGTGCAAAAGGTATGAGTCCGTTCTTGGTTGCTGATACTGAGACAATCATCTACGATGGGAAGGTGTTCCAGCCTATTTCTCGGGAAAGGGATTTCGAAGGAAAAGTTCATTCTCCTTTTGCTATAGGTGTCATGATTGTTCGTCCGTGTGTCCCGGTAAAGGAGAGTAATATCGATTACTACTACAGTTCTGATTATCCGGATAGAATCTTTCCGGAAAGAAGTACAAGGTGACTCTCGGACTTGATTCACCGAATAATCTCTATTATTAAACAAAATCCAGAAATTCCGTCTACTTCCACAACTTTTCTCGCTTCGATGGAATTTTCATTCTGAGGCACCTCGTGCTGCATAATGAAGAATATGAAATTATACCTCTTATGAGAAACCAGCGGCTATATGAGGTCGTAGTCTATTATAAAAAGCGTATGTTATTCCGGTTCCGAGACTCCTTCAATCTACTTTTGGGTAGTCTCGACTCCCTATCAAGGAATCTATGCCCAGAGTTAGGAAATAAAGGCTCCGTTGATCATGAGTCAATGAACGTAAAGAACCTTAAGGATAAGAGAGATGAAGTGATCGAATATATGAAGCAGGACATTCGACTACTCGGGGGAGTAATGCAGAAAGCTCAAAGCTTCTATTTGGAGCACTATAATATAGATATAGTTACTAAAATCTTCGAACCTCACTAGCACTAAAAATCTTTCGTATGAAGTATTACGATGCAGAAAATAACCAAATCCACATTCCAAATAAAAATGCAGATAGCTTCATTCCGGCGTCTATACTAGACTTGTCTCTTCGAGCGTAGTGGTTACTATGGTGGTCATACCGACGCATACAAGAAGTTTGGGCAAAACCTGTACTACTACGATGTGAACTCCCTCTATCCTTTTATAATGAAAGAGTATCCAATGCCAGATCGACCCATACTGCATATGGAATTCATACATTGATAAAGTATACCCGCATCCCTCCGGCAACTTCAACTTCTCACAGTTAAACCATGAATCCCCTGTCTCAACAATGACTGCAGTGTCACTTGTTAACATCTTCTGGATATGCTTGCTGGAAAAGATGACCCTCAGAGGCTCGTTAGGTTCACACTTGAGAGGCGGTTTGCAAACCAAGTCTAGTATAGTAGAAGGATCGGAGACGACGGTAAAGAAGAAAAGCTAAGGAGTATTCTATCTATTTAGCTACTTCCTTTATTAGCTTCATTAGCTACACTAGAAGAATCTAGTTTTAGAATAGAATACGGCATTCCAATTCAAACTTCCCGCGTCTATCTCCCTTCGCCCCTTCTTCTCTTATGGGATTTCAGTCTCACCTTTAGCTTTGATTCCTTTCCTGCGTCTTACGACCCAGCTCTTCGAGCCTTTTCAGATGATATTGATATTGAAGAATCAGCGTTAAAAGACAAAAAGACAGCTTTCCTTTTCAACCCTAGCATAGTATATACGTCGGTCTTCGCCTCTGAGTCTATCAACTCAGTCTTCAAACCTCCATTAAAAGAAGGATTTGGCTGCAGTCAAAGTGGCCTCGGAGCGCAGTGTTAAGGTTGTAGTTGTTGAACGCGCAACCAGAGAGGAGAGCTATAGGAACAAGACTTTGTTTGGACTGGACGCGTGCCGAACGAAGATCGTGTCTATTTACGCTCAAACAATCCATATAGGTGGAAAGCTGCAAGCTGCAATAGTTCCCTGCTGAAGCGGGTTAGGCGTCGCCACGGATAGGGCATCAAGGTTGAAATCCTTCTCCATTCGAATCTGTCTCAGTTCCAGCCAGGTATTGAAGCGAAAGCAGCTCGACCGATAGTAAGCAAATAGGAATTACCTTACTAGAAAGCTTACCGCGAGGAAGCCCTCCATTACACTAGCCTTAAGCTAATGGCAGACATAAGAAAGCATTAGTCTAATAACGGAAAAGTCATAAAGCTAAGGTCTTCTCCTGTCGTCAATCTTATTAGTCGTTGTCCCCATTAGCTGTAGAGCGAAGCAAGGCATTCCAGCTAAAAGCAGCAGCAACTAGAGCATCCCGTCTTCAGGCCGGGGACAAGAAAGCAAGTCTGAAAGGGCTAGCTAAGAGAGGGGCAGCTAGGCGGAAGGCAAGGAAGGCTAGCCCGGCAACTGCAGGCTGTCAACGAAGAAAAGTTTGAATTCCAAGGTTTGTTTATCTAGAAAAGCTAGAAGCAAAGTTATGGAAGCAAAGGAATACAAATATGAGATTTTGACGGAGGAGGAAAAGGCTCTTCTCTCTCAGTTTGGGCATCATACTATTGAGGCAATACTGATAAGAGAGACCGAAAGAAGACTGAAGTCTCTACCTTTGTTAACTTCATCCATCAGAAAGATAGATGTTCATGCCTAGAAAACATACCAAAGTGGGACTTTTGTTTGACTTTTCTCTCTGGCTGCCATGGCGATTTAGCGGTGTTTTGGTGACCTTCCACGCTTTTCAATCTTCATGGCGAAGAAGAGACGGCCGGCAACTCAACTCTCTACTCCAAATCATGCTCGGGATTCAGCTCGTTCCTCTGGAGCTGGGGTTTTTGTTACTGGGTCTGGGGTTCCTAACTCTGAGATCCATGGTGGTGAATCCGCCTTCGTCGGTGGTTCATCCCTCTGTGGGGGCTATTTCTAGAGATGCTGCTGAGATCATTATCATTAGGGCGGGCTTCCAATGAGGCGTTGCTCTCTCAGGTGCGGTCAGCTGGCAATGGAACAGTACCTCTGTCTGGTTCTTCCAGATCTGCTTCAGTCACTCGGAATCCAGGTAATCCCTCCTCCTCTTCGGTTCCTAGTGAGTCTGGTCGAGGCACTGGTGAGCCTGTTGCGGGTAATGGGGAAAAGAACTGGTCTAATTTGTTTGAGGGTGTTCGTATGGCTAGTAAGGGTCGAAAGTTGGGTTTCATTCCCCCGGTTGTGAAGGATGGCAAATCTGTTGCCTCTTTGCAACAATCTGAAATTGCTAAGATGCATTCTAAATGGGAAATGTCCTTGATTCTGTTTGTTGTTGGCTATACCCCTACTATTGCTTCTGTTGCTCGTTTTATTGCCCAGAACTGGAACCAGGTTCAAAAGCCTAATCTGGTTCTGCATGAGGATGGTTACTTTATTGTTCAGTTTGTTTCTCTGGATGACAAGAATGAGATTCTTTATTCTGGGCCTCACTCTTTTTATGGTAAACCTGTCATTGTCAAGCAATGGTCTGCTACTTTTTATTTTAATGCTGAGGTCTTGAAAGTTATTTCTATTTGGGTTCAATTTCCTGGCTTACCTTTGAGCTGTATCTCTCAAGAGAAAGCACCGCGCCAGAAGGACTACATCGAGTTCTATACCATGATCTTTTTGGGGGACCATGAAGACAGCCAGCCCGTGTGCCATTGGAACTTGCTCTCGCTCTGGGCATTCCCACCTGCCTTCTTCCCGAAACACCAATCTTTCTATGGTTCACGCATCCCTTTTTCTCTCCTTTCCACCTGTCCTATCTTTTATTGGATGTGTTCCGCATCTGGCATATGCTAGTGGATTCCATCCGCTATCCCAGCTTCTCTCTTACCTAAGCACTCAACCATTTTTTTCTCGATGCGAATGGAATAGCGTAGCGTAGTTAAGTAGCCAAGCTAAAGTAAAGTATCCGGAGGGAAGGCATTTTTATTACTACGAAAAGCAAAAGATGTCCCACTAGTCTTCTTTCTCACTAGCCCTTACACTCAGTCTCAAGGAAAAGTTTTTACGACTGGGCGGACATACCGAATAATCGGAGAGAAGGAATAGACCCAGGAAGGGAAGGAAAGAAAGCCCCTCAATACAAACAATACAAAGGAATTGTCCCCGGGCAGCAGGTAAGGTAATAGGAGAATTTCTCAAGGGCTTCTCCGATCGCGAATGGGGCTCCCCTGCAACCTAATTCCTTCCCTCTCCCCCGAGTCTTAATCTCAAAGAAAGGGAATTGGCCCTGATACGGCTTCGAAGACTGTTAGGCATAGACTGGAAAGAAGGACTTGTTACATCCTCAAAAAAGTGAAAAGTACCTCAACAAATAGAAAAAAAACTAAAGACAAGAAGAAAGTCTAGCCGGAATAAACTATTTGACTTTACCTTTACCTACGCAATAAACTACATGAAAGCAAGCAGAGGAAGCGGAGAGGTACTTGAGAGAATGGAGGGCAGGAACCCTAATCGAAATAGAACTCTTACCCACGGAAGATTAAGGGACCTCCTCATCTCAGGCATGGGTTCCTCCCCAGCCCAAGAATCCAGAAGAAAGGGTTGCCGATCAAGCGGAAAAGGTAGCCACACAGCCGGAGTATGATCTTCTCGGTCATCTCAGTAAGTTTAAGTTACCAGCCCACATATCTATCTTGGAGTTGCTGAGAACGTCTCCAAAGCATAAGGAGTTGTTCTTCAATTTCAACCAAGAAGCACAGATTCCCGCAACCCTGACGCCAGAAGAGCTGCAAGACGTGGTCTGGTCGAACAGATTACGACCAACGCTGACCTTTAAAGAAGAGGACATACCAAAGGGGAGGGATACATCACAATAAGTGGTCGGTCGTCCGTTGTCTCATCATCAGTTGTCGAACCATCTGCTTTGTTGCTCTAGGCCTAACCTCCAACCTTGGTTTTGGAATGGATTCCCTCTCCGAGCGGAGCCGGGCAAACCCCCTCCCTCATATGCCTTTTGGCTAGCTTTTACGGGTTGCTACTTTCTAGCTCTTAGCTTTACTACCTCTATCGAGAAGCTCTCTCTCGCTTCAGGTTTGCCTAATCATTCGATTAGCCTTTTCCTCCGCAAACCACTTTTGAAAAAGGGCATTTCCTGTGTCTATCAACCCAGCCAGATCTTCAAACCTTTCTTCGAACCTTTTGGTATGTATTGTCCCCTAACTATAGATCAGATCCGCCGGACGAGAAACTCAATTCCGCACTGCTGCTGAGTCGTCGGACTTATCCAAAAAGGGATTTTTAGAATTTCTTTAGATTGCGTTGAGGGAAATCTACCAAAGCTAGGCAGATAGATAGACTCCTTTCCCGCTGCTAAGAGAGAGCAAGAAAGAAAATCAAATGATTGTTTTTTAACCAGCGCTCTCTTTTGAGTATGCGGGTACTAAGAATCCTCTGACTACCAACCAGCAGACATCATCTGGCTGGGTCTTGCCGGTATCAACAACGAACAAAAACAAAATAGAAACAGCAACTAACTATGGCTCTTGGCCCAGACAACGTCCTAGGCGTAGAGGAGATCGGAGCAACAGAGAACGCCTAGACGATGTTTTTCTTCCTGGGCTGCAGTAAGTAGATCGAGAGGTCGTTCCGCCCCTTGTCCCCGAATATTGGTAATATGTTCTCATACAATGTTGCTCCAATCTGACCTAGCTGGCGAGCGATCCCAGTTCGCAGCAGAGAACAAGACAACAAGCGAGCGTACCTTTGTTCGCTTCTTCTCCACCAAGCACGGAAGTTTAAGGATAACTGTAGGTCGGTGGCTACCTAAGGAAACTCCGATTCGATCCGCCCCCCGGCTGGAAGGCATCTACCTCATCACGATCACAAGGAGAGGTTCACCATGATGGGGGGTACTTTCTTTTCTTTCCCTTCCAGAAAGAAAGAAATGCATAAGGGACCATCCTTTTGTTGCGGCATGCTCTTAAAATTTACGGATTCGAAGGGGGCCTCAGGCCTGACTTAGTCCCGCTAATGTAGGGCTAAGTAGCCGCCTTTTGAATTGAATCTTAATAAGTAGTCTATCAGTGGTGCGAAGCGTTACACGCCTTTTCAGTAAGGGAGCGAAAGGTTAGACCTTAGGAAGTCAGCGAACAGCGGTTCTTCTATGTAGGTATGGTGTTATCCCTGGACTCTTTTAACGTCGAGTGACTTCGTAACCTTTGCGTAGCGTAGTAGAATGAAGGCTACGCACCGACGCTCTCTTATCTATTAGTCTAAGCGTCTTCGCTAACTCGCTCGCCTACTATACTATACCCTACTTAGCCCTACATTAGCTTGACAAGCTGCCCTTCCTATTGGTCTGAGGTGCGAAGAGAAAGATCTCTTTTTTATGACTTCAATTTCTGGATTCCGACCCGGAAAAGTAAGCAGAGCCCTATTGATGAATGAAAGAAAAGGTTTCTGAGCCCTAGCCCTGTAAGCCCACACCTGTGTAGAGTAGATCGTTCAACACCTGCGGCACAAAGAAATTTTTGACCTATTGGTCCTAGTATCATAGGCGACCGAACGGCCGCCCCCTATAATTACTAGACCAACCTGCTATAATAATTCCATAAACACCTAGCGAAGATATGGCAAACAAATAAAGTAGCCCTATGTTCGGATCTGACAATACCATACCATAATCAAAAGGTACAACGGCCCGAGCAACCAGACTTAGCATAAATGTAGTGACTGGAGCCATCCTAAAAAGGGAGAAATTAGCACTACTTGGTGAAATAGGTTCTTTTAGAATCAATTTCGAACCATCTGCTAGAGGTTGTAACAATCCGAACGATCCCACTACATCAGGACCCTTTCGACGTTGCACAAAAGCCATTACTTTACGTTCAGCTAGCACTAAAAAGGCTACTCCTAGTAGAAGTGGTAGAATTATTCCAAGTATTTCAGCTGGAACAGCTATGTACGTTTTCGATTTTCTATTCACTCATGATCTGGCCTGGTCGACCCGATCATGATATTTCACTCATGATCTGGTCTGGTTGACCCAATCATGATATTGAAGGATGGGACCTTTTCTCGAAAAACTATAGATTCAAGAATTACTAAGAGCAGGGCAGGGCGGCGGGTCACCCGTTCTTATATAATAAGTCTCTAATCAACGGGACGATCGATGGGTTCGATTTTTCTAACTTCGAAAGAAAGACAGTTCTTTCGAACTCCCTCTCTTTCTGTATCTGGGTTAGTATGTTTTCGAGCATCCTGCGATGCTCGAAAACAGCTGCTCTGAGAGCATCCTGCTGTTCATGGAGCTGACGCAGCAAGTCAGAAACTTCATCCTCAGCGAGAGGCCGCTGTTCCGGCTCCACTGCGGGTAAGCCGGCCTCTTGGGCTGGAGGATTCGAACCGCCGCCCACTGAATCCGCGCTGGGAGAAAGGTCAAGAGACTTTCTCCAGCTTCCGCTACCACTGCCACCCGAATCCGTGGGAATCATTGCAGTAGAAACCGGAATATTCGGGTTTCCACATAAATCGGAAAACCCTACTAAGCTGACCACAAATAGACTTTCCCAATGGGACCGAACATAAGAAAGAAATAGTACATAACAGATAAAAAATACCCAATATACAAAAAAATAAAAGCATTTCCGCCTTATTAATGAGGAAAGATTGAATATAAAACCACTAAACAAAAAAAATAAAATCAAGAAAATGAAAGTGTTATGCGACAAAACAAAATCAGAGCGCAAACGGAAAAAGGAACCAGCAAAGAAAATCAAAAGCGAAGTAATAAAATTTCTTCGAAATTGATCAAGTTGAGGCATAAGAACGGACTGGATCAAAGAACTGAAAACATTTCCAATACCGATAGCAGCTCCCGCTGAAGCAATTGTAGCAGCTCCGGCACCCATTGATTTTGCACCTTCTAACATAATTAAGTCGATCATTCTTCTAACACTTTCACTAAGGGAACTTACCCTTTGTCTTCTGAATCTTTACGATACAGAAATGGCACAGGCATAATCCTTGTGCCTAACCATCCATATTCAATGGAAGCCTAACTCCGCCCCTTTCGTTGCATTAAAGTTCAGTACTTCTTTCACTTGTTTCTGGTTTGTCCGAAGGCCGTAAGCCCAAACTGCCAGAAACGAAAAAAACAGAAGTAGTAGGAGTAGAACAAGAAATTTGTCCTCTTTTAGCAACTTAAGAAAGAACTCTAAAAAGTCTATCATAGGGTGGTTGGGTTGGTTTGAAAAGTCGTTGGATTTGAGTTTTAGCAAGGGACAAAATAAATAACTATATATAAATAGAATATACGTTATTTTCTATTCGTCATTCTTTGTCGATTCTTCCCCTCTTCTTATAACTAACAATTTTTTGTTTTAGAACAAACTGGGCGTACTACTTCTCTTCTCCACCTTCTGTGAACCTTGATTCTCTTATTCTTTTTGAGACTTTCAGAATCAAAATTGGAAGTATCACCTTTAGTTCTCTTATTCTTTATGCTACTTGAACAAGCAAGATTCTATTCCTCCTTCTTCTCTTACGATATTTCTATGTCAATTTACTTGGATCACTTTCCTACTCCGATAGCATCTCTGAACGGCGGTTGAGGGAAAGTCAATCTGGCAGCAAAAGAGGTAATAGCTAGGAAAGGTCCCTCTTCCTAACTACAGATAGGGAAGTTGGCTGTTAGCTACGTATGACTACAGACCGTTGAGTGCTCAATCATCACTTAAGAAAGACCTCCTAGCTCGACTTCTGCCTCTGTATGATTCACTCTTGTCTATATGTAGTCTTGTTCGTTGAAGGTCTTTCATAGCTCGATCTCAGTAATAGGAATGAAGAAGAGTTTCGCTACTCCCATTTTAAATGGAATTTCCCCTTATCTTTACTTTCACGCCTGTGAGATACATTAGGTCTCAATCATAGCCCCCAGCCATAAAAGGTTTCAAAAAGGGCCTATTAACGAAATACCAATACAAAGACAAGAAAGCTTCACCTTGCAGTAGGAAGGTGTTCGTTGCTGAGACGGAAAAATCTAACTAGAAAGGGCAGACTCAAGGCGATGACTAGTAGATTTTCCAGGAGTTTAGAAAGCTAACGAACTATGACCATGGGAATTCTTTTTTAATAAATAAACTACCTCACCCTGTAAACCCTCTTGCCCACCACTAATCACTCTGTTGGTTAGCTGGGAATGAATGTTAACCAATTTTCCCTACCTGCGAGCGAGTTCGACTTCTAGGAGTTAGAGTCCCTAAGTAGCAAGAACAAAGTTTAGATGTAGGATTGTTACTACTACTTAGGGAGTCTGAAGGAAGAGTTTCATCGATTAGTTTACTTATAAGGCTTTCTCCAACTAGCCATTTATCTGAATGAAAGTCTTTCTTAGGCGGCTTAGGGAAAACCCTGCGGATATCGATTCCGCCTTGAATAAGTTCCAAGGTCTTCCATACTTGTAACAGATTGAGGACCTGATTCATGGGCCTACTTCTACTTCTCTTATAGGCTTTCACGGTCAACAACAGGCTTGGAGTAGATAAGTTTTTGATAGCGAACTCACTCTATTGAGAAGATAGATAAAGGCTCGAATTCTCTGTCAGAACCTCTATCTGATGCGGAATAATAAGGTCTTGAAATCTCTGGTTCCATAAGAATGGTTCGTTCTCCTCTTTCAGGACGATGAGTAATAGGTGGATGCGGACGAGTCCACTTCCCCTCCCGGAATGAAAATAGGACCAACAATCAAGCATGGGAGTAGAAAGAGATACTATCCGATAGCTCATAACAGTTGGTACGATCGCTCGGAGGGGCACCCTTTCGGGATGTCTTTCAAACAAGCAACGGGTGAGCTAGCGCGAAAGCCGTTTTAGTTAGTCACTAAAGCCGTTTTCTTGCTGGAAGAAAGACGAATGCTTGGACGGAATAAGGTCTAGGGGAGACCGCCCCGCCCATTACCATCCACTTTGCTCTCTAGTGATTGCAGTTCCTCTCTCAGATAGACCATAAACTTTTCATACGCAATTCGCAATTCTTCGATCCATTCATGAATGCGCAAGAGAAAGCGATCCATCAGACTAGAGGGAAGTTTTTCTTTCTCCATGACCCCACCATCATCAATTTGAAACTTTCACAGCACGGATGCAATCAAGAAGCTGTTAACTATGAGATTATTTCGGTATCTATCTAACAATCAAGGGCTGACCTTCCTGCTTGATTTCTCGATCCAATCTCGCACTTGGTCTGATCGCACCGTAGATCAATCAAGTTGTAACCGAAGTAGACCAAGAAGGGAGTATGACCAGGCACTCTCTTGGATCTCATGGTTTGGAGCAAGCTCAGCTTTCCTTTCACTTGGCACGAGACACCGTACGCTACACAGAAGAACACAAGATTTGTGAATGAATTTAACATATTGACATTTCCACATTAGACTGATTCAATGGAGAAAGCAATGCCCTTGAGGAGAGCACTTCCTTCAGTTTAGCAATCAATTAGATCCCGACTGCCTTAGCCTTGATGAAGCATAGCTTGCCGTTTGATGCTACTCTTGGGAACATTGAGAGGAAAAGGCTGTTTTTGATTATCCAGTTCTATATCGAATACGATCAGTTGATCCCAGGAAACCAAAGGGTTCTGGTGCTGGCTTTGTTACCGGTTCAACAGGAATTGGATCCTAAGCCTTCTTCTCGCTCGGACCGGACTAGTCAAATCCCATTAAGGTTCGATCGAAGAGCTGAGTATAGTATATGCGATCGGAGACGACGTCGTAAGACTAAGTGGCGAAGAGCTGAATAACGTATAGTATAGTAGAAGGTTTAAAGAGCTGAGTATAGAATAGACTCAGGAACGAAGAGCGACGTTTAGAGACGGCGGGAAAGAAGACAAAAACAAGTAGAAATTAGAAGGTCTCTACTTGCTAATAAAGTTAATATTGTTGGCTTACTTGAAACTAGAGTGAAACCCCATAGAGCTACTGGAATTAAAAAGAAGTTTGGTAGGGACTGGAGGTGGGAGCATAACTATGATCACTCAAGAAAAGGAAGAATTTTGCTTGGTTGGAGGGCAGATTTTATAGATGTGACTATTTTGTCCAGGCATGAGCAACTTCTCCATTGTTCTGTCTGCACTAAGGGTGGTCAATTCTCAGCTTTGCTCACTGTTGTTTATGGTTTGCACACTATTGATGATAGAAGACCTCTATGGACTTCTCTTTTTTCTCTTGCTGCAAGTTGCACTAGTCCTTGGCTTTTAGCTGGTGATTTTCACTCTGTCCTTTTCTCTAGTGACAGAATTAATGGTGCTTTGGTCTCAACCTATGAGTCCAGGGATTTTGCTACTTGTGTAGAGGATTGTGAATTGTATGAATTGAAGAGCAAAGGTTCCTACTTCTCTTGGACTAGTAAAGGTGCTGGTAATGGCAGAGTGGCTAGCAGAATTGATAGGGGCTTAGCTAATAGCCTTTGGATGCGGGCTTTCCCTCATGTGGAAGTGGACTACCTGTTGCCTGGGTTATCAGATCACTCTCCCTTATTATTCCAATGTGCCACTCCCACTGTGGAGAGAGGGAAACCTTTTCGATTTTTTCATGTTTTGGCTGAGCATGAGCACTTCCTTGATGCTGTTCTTTCTGGATGGCAACAATCTGTTAATGGTAGGCCTATGTACAGGTTATTGACTCATTTGAAGCTTGTGAAACCACATCTTAAAGCACTAAATGCCAAGCATTTTTCAAATCTTTCTGAGAGGGTCACTCAATGGATGAAAATACCCACTTCTTCTTTTCTGCTATGAAGAGCAGATATTCTTCTAATAGAATCAATTCTCTCTACACTGCTGATGGAGGGAAGTTGGTTGATCCTGTTGATATTCAGAATGAAATTGTGGGATTTTACACTGGTTTGATGGGCACTAGGGCCACCCAATTGCAAGGTATTGACCTTACAACTATGAGGGCTGGGAAGGGAAACAACTGTCTGCTGATGCTTGTGCTATGCTCTGTGCTCCTGTTACCTATACTGATGTTGACAAGGCCTTGGCTACTATTGATGAGGGCTTCGCTCCTGGTATTGATGGATTCAATGCTGTGTTCTTTAAAAAAGCATGGTCTGTGATTAAGGGTGAGGTCTATGCTGCTGTGTTTGAC